AATGAATTGCCTGATAAAAAGGATTACCTTGATAGGGTAAATTATGTAATTAAATTACATTCATTATATTTAATAGAATTAAACTATTTCTAAAAGTATCAAAAACTTTTGTGCATCATACACCAAAATATAAAAAGATAAGCTAATTAAGCTATTGGGCTCATACCCCATCTATAAAGGTTTTAATCCTTTTCTTTTTAATTTTTAATAATACATCAAAATTAATATTCTTTATAATTTTAATTATAGGAACAATAATTTCTATTTCAGCAAATTCTTGATTAAGAGCTTGAATAGGTTTAGAAATTAATTTGTTAGCTTTTATCCCCCTAATAAGAGATAATAAATTAATATCAACAGAAGCCTCATTAAAGTATTTTCTTACTCAAGCTCTAGCTTCATCTGTATTATTATTTTCACTAATTTTAATATTATTAAATTCAAATAAAATTTATACATCTAATTGTACAGAAATAATAATTTTTTCTTCATTATTATTAAAAAGTGGATCAGCTCCATTTCATTTTTGATTCCCTAATGTAATAGAAGGACTATCTTGAGTTAATTCACTAATTTTAATAACTTGACAAAAAATTGCTCCCTTAATATTAATTTCTTATATTATTTTAAATCCTTTATTAATTTATAGAATTATTCTTTCAAGAATTATTGGTGCATTAGGTGGTCTTAACCAAACTTCTTTACGAAAATTAATAGCTTATTCCTCAATTAATCATTTAAGTTGAATACTTGCAGCTATATATAATAGTAATAATTTATGAATTAATTATTTCTGTATATATTCAATTTTAACAACTATAACAGTTTATATATTTAATATTTTTAAAATTTCTCATATTAATCAACTTTTTTCAATATTTTTTTATTCCAAATCTATAAAATTTTTTATATTTTTTAATTTACTTTCATTAGGAGGCCTTCCACCATTTTTAGGATTTTTCCCTAAATGAATAGTAATTCAATTTTTAACAGTTAATAATCAATTATTTTTATTAGTATTTATAACACTTATAACTTTAATTACTTTATATTTCTATATACGATTAACTTATAGTGCTTTTATACTAAATTATTATGAAAATAACTGATTAATTAATATAAATTATAAATCAAATCAAATAAATTTATTCATAATTTTATCTTTTTTTTCATCATTTGGATTATTTATAATTTCTTCTTTATATTTCTTCTTTTAAGGTTTTAAGTTAAATAAACTAATAGCCTTCAAAGCTATAAATATAAGAATAATCTTTTAAGCCTTAGTATATTTATACTCCTTTAGAATTGCAGTCTAATATCATTATTGACTATAAAGCTTTTAAAATTTGATTAAAGAGATAATTCTCATAAATAGATTTACAGTCTATTGCCTAAATTTCAGCCATTTAATCGCGACAATGATTATTCTCTACTAATCATAAAGATATTGGAACTTTATATTTTATTTTTGGTGCCTGATCAGGAATAGTTGGAACTTCATTAAGAATTTTAGTACGAGCTGAATTAGGACACCCAGGAGCATTAATTGGAGATGACCAAATTTATAATGTAATTGTAACAGCTCATGCTTTTATTATAATTTTTTTTATAGTAATACCAATTATAATTGGAGGATTTGGAAATTGATTAGTACCCCTGATATTAGGAGCTCCAGATATAGCTTTTCCACGAATAAATAATATAAGTTTTTGATTACTTCCACCTGCATTAACACTTTTATTGGTAAGCAGTATAGTAGAAAATGGAGCTGGTACAGGATGAACTGTCTACCCACCTTTATCTTCTAATATTGCTCATGGAGGAGCTTCTGTCGATTTAGCTATTTTTTCCTTACATTTAGCAGGAATTTCTTCAATTTTAGGAGCAGTAAATTTTATTACTACAGTAATTAATATACGATCTTCAGGAATCTCTTTTGATCGAATACCTTTATTTGTTTGATCTGTAGCAATTACAGCTCTTTTATTACTTTTATCACTTCCAGTATTAGCCGGAGCAATTACTATATTATTAACTGATCGAAATTTAAATACTTCATTTTTTGACCCTGCTGGAGGAGGAGATCCAATTTTATATCAACATCTTTTTTGATTTTTTGGACATCCAGAAGTTTATATTTTAATTTTACCTGGATTTGGAATAATTTCTCATATTATTAGTCAAGAATCAGGAAAAAAGGAAACATTCGGATCTTTAGGAATAATTTATGCAATATTAGCTATTGGTCTTTTAGGATTTATTGTTTGAGCACACCACATATTTACAGTAGGAATGGATGTAGATACTCGAGCTTACTTTACATCAGCTACAATAATTATTGCTGTACCTACTGGTATTAAAATTTTTAGCTGATTAGCTACATTATATGGTACTCAATTAAATAACTCACCAGCAATTTTATGAGCATTAGGATTTGTATTTTTATTTACAGTTGGAGGATTAACAGGTGTAGTTCTTGCAAACTCTTCAATTGATATTATTCTTCATGACACTTATTATGTAGTTGCTCACTTTCATTATGTATTATCAATAGGAGCTGTATTTGCTATTATAGCTGGATTTGTACATTGATTTCCTTTATTTACTGGATTAACTTTAAATAATACAATATTAAAAAATCAATTTTATATTATATTTATTGGAGTAAATTTAACTTTCTTTCCTCAACATTTTTTAGGATTAGCTGGAATACCTCGGCGATACTCTGATTATCCTGATGCTTACACAGCCTGAAATGTTATTTCAACTATTGGTTCAACAATTTCTTTATTAGGAATTTTATATTTTTTCTTCATTATTTGAGAAAGTTTAATTTCACAACGACAAGTTTTATACCCTATTCAATTAAGTTCTTCTATTGAATGATTACAAAATACTCCACCAGCTGAACATAGTTATTCTGAATTACCTTTATTAACTAACTAATTTCTAATATGGCAGATTAGTGCAATGGATTTAAGCTCCATATATAAAGTATTTTACTTTTATTAGAAACAAATGTCAACATGAGCAATATTAGGTTTACAAGATAGTTCTTCTCCTTTAATAGAACAATTAATTTTCTTTCACGATCATGCACTTTTAATTTTAGTAATAATTACTATTATTGTAGGGTATTTAATATTTATATTATTTTTTAATAAATATGTAAATCGTTATTTATTACATGGACAAACTATTGAAATTATTTGAACAATTCTTCCAGCAGTTATTTTATTATTTATTGCATTTCCATCCTTACGATTATTATATTTATTAGATGAAATTAATGAACCAGCAATTACTTTAAAAACTATTGGACATCAATGATATTGAAGTTATGAGTATTCAGATTTTAAGAATCTTGAATTTGATTCATACATAATTCCAACAAATGAATTATCTATAGATAATTTTCGACTTCTAGATGTTGACAATCGTATTATCTTACCTATTAATTCTCAAATTCGAATTTTAGTAACAGCAGCTGATGTAATTCATTCATGAACAATTCCTTCATTAGGTGTAAAAGTTGATGGAACACCTGGTCGACTAAACCAAACTAATTTCTTAATAAATCGACCAGGATTATTTTATGGACAATGTTCAGAAATTTGTGGAGCTAATCATAGTTTTATACCAATTGTAATTGAAAGAATTCCAACAAATTTTTTTATTAAATGAATTAATAAAAGAATTAATTCTTCATTAGATGACTGAAAGCAAGTACTGGTCTCTTAAACCATTATATAGTAAATTAGCACTTACTTCTAATGAAAAAATTAGTTAAATAATAACATTAGTTTGTCAAACTAAAATTATCAATTTATTGATATTTTTTAATTCCTCAAATAGCCCCTATTAATTGATTAAGTTTATTTATCATTTTTTCTATAACTTTTGTAATTTTTATAATTATAAATTATTATATATTTACACCCCTTATACCTAAATCTTCAGTTATAAAAAATAACCAATTAAATAATTCACTAAGTTGAAAATGATAACAAATTTATTCTCAGTATTTGACCCTTCTTCTAGTATCTTTAATTTTTCACTAAATTGAATAAGAACTTTCTTAGGAATTTTTATAATTCCAACAATATATTGATTAATACCATCTCGATTCCATATTTTCTGAAGTAGTATTTTAACAACTCTTCATAAAGAATTTAAAACTCTTTTAGGACCTTTAAGTGCAAATGGATCTACTTTAATTTTTATTTCTTTATTCTCAATAATTTTATTTAATAATTTTATAGGATTATTCCCATATATTTTTACTAGAACAAGTCATTTAACCTTAACTCTAACTTTAGCTCTTCCATTATGATTATGTTTTATATTATTTGGATGAATTAATAATACTCAACATATATTTGCTCATTTAGTTCCACAAGGAACTCCTGGTGTTTTAATACCTTTTATAGTATGCATTGAAACTATTAGTAATATTATTCGACCAGGAACTCTTGCTGTTCGTTTAACTGCTAATATAATTGCAGGTCACTTATTAATAACTCTATTAGGAAACACAGGACCTTCTTTATCTTCAATTTTAATTAGAGCTTTAATTATTACACAAATTGCATTATTAGTTTTAGAATCTGCAGTAGCAATAATTCAATCTTATGTTTTTGCAGTTCTTAGAACTCTTTATTCTAGAGAAGTAATTTAATGTCAACACATTCAAATCATCCATTTCACTTAGTTGACTATAGACCATGACCATTAACTGGATCAATTGGAGCTATAACAACAGTTGCTGGTATAGTAAAATGATTCCATCAATATGATTATTCATTAATTATATTAGGAAATATTATTACAATTTTAACTGTATATCAATGATGACGAGATGTTTCACGTGAAGGAACATTTCAAGGATTACATACAGAAATAGTAACAACAGGTTTACGATGAGGAATAATTTTATTTATTTTATCAGAAGTACTATTTTTTGTATCATTTTTTTGAGCTTTTTTTCATAGAAGCTTATCACCATCCATCGAATTAGGAGCTTTATGACCTCCTTTAGGTATTATCCCTTTTAATCCCTTTCAAGTACCTCTCTTAAATACTGTAATTTTATTAACTTCTGGAATCTCAGTAACTTGAGCTCATCATAGTTTAATAGAAAGTAATCATTCACAAGCAACTCAAGGATTATTTTTTACAGTAATTTTAGGAATTTATTTTACTATTCTTCAAGCTTATGAATATATAGAAGCACCCTTTTCAATTGCTGATTCTGTTTATGGATCAACATTTTTTATAGCAACAGGATTTCATGGTATTCATGTTCTTATTGGAACAACCTTTTTATTAATTTGTTTAATTCGACATTTAAATAATCACTTCTCTAAAAATCACCATTTTGGATTTGAAGCAGCTGCTTGATACTGACACTTTGTTGATATTGTTTGATTATTCCTTTATGTATCAATTTATTGATGAGGAGGATAAATTATCTATATAGTATATAAGTATATATGACTTCCAATCATAAGGTCTATTATTAATAGTATAGATAATCTTTTCAATTTTAACAATTAGTACTATTATTTTATTAATTTCAATCATTGTTATATTTTTAGCATCAATACTTTCTAAAAAATCATATGTTGATCGAGAAAAATCTTCACCATTTGAATGTGGATTTGACCCTAAATCTTCTTCACGATTACCATTTTCTTTACGATTTTTTTTAATTACAATTATTTTCTTAATTTTTGATGTTGAAATTGCTTTAATTCTACCAATTATTTTAATTATAAAATTATCAAATATATTTATTTGAAGAATTACTTCAATTTTATTTATTAAAATTTTATTATTAGGACTTTATCATGAATGAAATCAAGGAATATTAAATTGATCAAATTAATTAGGGTTGTAGTTAAATATAACATTTGATTTGCATTCAAAAAGTATTGATTTTTCAATCTACCTTGAATATGAAGCGATTTATTGCAATTAGTTTCGACCTAATCTTAGGTATATTACCCTTATTCTTTAATTGAAGCCAAAAAGAGGCTTATCACTGTTAATGATATAAATGAGTAATACTCCAATTAAAGAAGTATGATGTTCAAGTAAAAGCTGCTAACTTTTTTCTTTTAATGGTTAAATTCCATTTATACTTCTATTTATATAGTTTAATAAAAACATTACATTTTCATTGTAAAATTAAAATAATATTTTTATAAATTACTAAAAAAAATTCATAATATTCAAAGATTAATTAATCTCCCTAACATCTTCAGTGTTATACTACTATATAAGCTATTTGAATATGTTCAAACAACAAACATATATAAAATTATAATTCAAAAAATAAAACTTAATAAATAAATCTTTAAATTATTATTTTGTAATATTTGATTTAATTGAGAATTTTTTACTAAATTTATGTATAATTGTTGCCCCCCAAAATATTCTGACCAACCTTGATCAAAACTCTTTATAACATTCATTCCTAAATTTAAAGGATAATATATAATTCCATAAGTAGAAAAATAAGGTATAAATCACATCGATCCTAAAAAAAATGAAAAATTATATCTCATTAAAGATTTATTAAAAAAAAATAAAGAAATATGAGAAACTAAATAACCTCTAAAACCTCCTAATACACAAACAAATAAAGTTAATAATTTTAAATAAATAGGTAATACTAAAACTATAGGAGTAAAAAAAATTAATCAACTAAGTATACTTCCACCAAAAATTCTCAAAATTAATAACCCTATTATACTCTTTAATATTACCCAACCTTCATCATTTAATAAATTTAATGAAGAAAAATTTGAATCAACTGTTATTGTATAATAAGCTAACCGAAAAGAATAACATACTGTTAATCCTGTTGAAAAAAAGTATAAAAAAAAAGAAAATATATTCATATAAGAAAATCTAACAACTTCAAGAATTAAATCCTTAGAATAAAATCCAGCTAAAAAAGGTATTCCACATAATGCTAAATTAGCAACATTAAAACAAGCAGAAGTTAAAGGTATTATTATTCTTAATCTTCCTATTAAACGAATATCTTGAGAATTATTTATATTATGAATAATAACCCCAGCACATATAAATAATAATGCTTTAAATAAAGCATGAGTTAATAAATGAAAAAAAGCTAATTTTATAAAACCTATAGATAAAATTCTTATTATTAAACCTAACTGTCTTAAAGTTGATAAAGCAATAATTTTCTTTAAATCAAATTCATAATTAGCTCCTAATCCAGCTATAAATATTGTCAACCCCGATAATAATAATAAAAAATCACCTATTCAAAATCTTCTTAAAATAATATTAAATCGAATTAATAAATAAACTCCAGCAGTAACCAAAGTAGAAGAATGAACTAAAGCAGAAACAGGGGTTGGAGCAGCTATAGCTGCAGGTAATCATGAAGAAAAAGGAATTTGTGCTCTTTTAGTCATAGCTGCCAATATAACTAATCTACCAATAATTATTATTTCAAAATTACTTTTTATTACTTCTAAATAAAAAACATAATTTCATCTCCCAAAATTTAATATTCAAGCAATAGCTAATAATAAAGCAACATCACCAATTCGATTAGATAAAGCAGTTAATATTCCAGCATTATAAGATTTAATATTTTGAAAATAAATTACTAAACAATAAGAAACAAGACCTAATCCATCTCAACCTAATAAAATTCTAATTAAATTTGGACTAATAATTAATAACATTATTGAAGTAACAAACATTAAAACTAATATAATAAAACGATTAATCTTATAATCACTTTCCATATATTCCTTTCTATAAAAAATTACTAATGAAGAAATTATTAAAACAAAAGATATAAAAATTAATCTTATTCAATCTAATAACAAAGTTATTACAATTCTCATAGAATTTATTGAAACTACTTCTCATTCAATAAAAATTCTATAATCATTTATAATAAAATTTATACCAAAAGAAAAACATATAATTCTAAAAATAAATAAAAATAAAAATCTAATTCTACAAATTGATAAATACTTCATAATCTAATGAATAATTATTCATCATTGACACCACAAATCAATATTTTTTTTAAACTAATTAGATATAATCATAATATACAAATATCACTCTTTAAAATTAATAAATTTAAAGGAAACCAATGTAAAAATAATAATAAAAACTCACGAATATTACCCCCTCTAAATGAATAAACTCCAGAAAAAATTTTTCCATGTTGTCTATAAGAATATAAATATAAAGTATAAGCAGCTCTAAAAAATGATAAAAAAGATAATATTAATATAGTAACTCATGATCACATTAAAATTCTATTAATTAAAAAAATTTCTCCTAATAAATTTAAAGTAGGAGGAGCTGCTATATTTGCTGAACTTAATAAAAATCATCATAATGCTATTGAAGGTATAAAATTTAATAAACCCTTATTAATTAATAATCTACGACTTCCTAATCGTTCATAAGAAATATTTGCTAAACAAAATAAACCAGAAGAACATAATCCATGAGCAATTATTAAAGTATAAGATCCACAAATTCCTGAATAACTTATAGTAAACAATCCAACTAAAACAATCCCCATATGTGCAACTGAAGAATAAGCAATTAATGCCTTTAAATCAGTTTGACGTAAACAAATTAAACTAACTAAAACACCTCCAACTAATCTAATTCTTATTCAAATAAAATTAAATTTTAAACCAATAATTTGTAAAAAAGATATAACTCGTAATAAACCATAACCTCCTAACTTTAATATAATTCCAGCTAAAATTATTGACCCAGAAACAGGAGCTTCAACATGAGCCTTAGGTAATCATAAATGTACTAAAAATATAGGTATCTTTACTAAAAAAGCTAATAGTAAAGAAAAATATAAAATTTCTAAATTAAATAAATAATTTCTTAATAAATAAAAATTTATTGATCCAATAATTTTATATAAATAAAAAATACCTACTAATATTGGTAAAGAAACTAATAAAGTATAAAATAATAAATAAACTCCAGCTTGTAAACGTTCTGGTTGATATCCTCAACCTAAAATTAAAAATAAAGTAGGAATTAATCTTCCTTCAAAAAATAAATAAAATATAAATAAATTTATTCTTCTAAAAGTTAATACTAATAAAACTAATAATAAAATTATATTAAATATAAATAAATTAATATAATTATTATATTTAAAAATTGATTCACTTGCTATAAATATTAAAGAAATAATTCATAAACTTAATAAAATTAATCCATAAGAAATTAAATCACAACCAAATTCATAAGAAATTATTATGAAATAATTAGTATATCTAATTATTATAATATAAATAAAACTAATTATAAATAAAAATCCTTGAACCATTCAATAAAAATTATTTATTAAACATAAAGGAAATAAAAACAAAATAAAAATTATAATTTTTAACATTGCAAAATTCTAAAACTTTGAAAATAATCATTTCCATGAGTACGAATTATAGAAACTAAAATTGAAAGACCTAAAGCTCCCTCACAAACTCTAAAAGTCAAAAATATTATTCTAAAAAATCTTTCATAATTTAATAAATTTAAATAAATAAACAATAACAAAAATAAACTTAAAACTATATATTCTAAACTTAATAATATTGATAATAAATGTTTACGATTAGAAACAAAAACTAATACACCTATAATAAATAAAACTCTTGGTATCCCAAAATTAAAAATTATTGACATTAGTTTTAATAGTTTAATAAAAACATTGGTCTTGTAAATCAAAAATAAGAGTAATCTTTTAAAACTTCAAGAGAAAAAAAATTCTTTTTTCATTAATCCCCAAAATTAATATTTTAAATAAACTACCTCTTGATATTATTCAATGAATTTTAATAACTTTATTAATTATTTTTAACTTTATTTTTATAAATATAAAACATCCACTTGCAATAGGATTAACTTTATTAATCCAAACAACATTTATTTGTTTAATAACAGGAACAATTTCTAAAAGATTTTGATTTTCCTATATTCTATTTATTGTATTTTTAGGAGGAATATTAGTTTTATTTATTTATGTTACATCTTTAGCATCAAATGAAATATTTACTTTTTCTACAAAATTAATAACATTATCTATTATTATTTTATTACTATCTATAAGATTTATATTAATTTTAGATAAAAATTTTTTAATTCAATTTATAAATTTAGAAATAAAACCAATTTCATACATAAATTCTTTTATTATAGAAAATTCTTTATCTTTAAATAAATTATACAATTCTCCAAATAACTTAATAACAATTTTATTAATAAATTATTTATTAATTACATTAATTGTAGTTGTAAAAATTACTAATTTTTATAAGGGACCACTTCGTCCAATATTTAACTAATGAACAAACCAATACGAATCAAACACCCTATTTTCAGAATTGTAAATAATGCTTTAATTGATTTACCAGCACCAAGAAATATTTCAACATGATGAAATTTTGGTTCTTTACTTTTCTTATGTTTAATAATTCAAATTCTAACTGGATTATTTTTAGCAATGCATTATACTGCAGATATTAATTTAGCTTTTAATAGAGTTAATCATATTTGTCGTGATGTTAATTATGGATGACTACTACGAACTATACATGCTAATGGAGCATCATTTTTTTTTATCTGCATTTATTTACATGTAGGACGAGGTATTTATTATAATTCATATTTATTTATTCCTACTTGACTTGTAGGAGTTCTAATTTTATTTTTAGTTATAGGAACTGCTTTTATAGGATATGTATTACCATGAGGTCAAATATCATTTTGAGGAGCTACAGTTATTACTAATTTATTATCAGCAATTCCATACCTAGGAATTGATTTAGTTCAATGAGTCTGAGGAGGATTTGCAGTTGATAATGCTACCCTTACACGATTTTTTACATTTCATTTTATTCTACCTTTTATTGTACTTGCAATAACAATAATTCATATTTTATTTCTACACGAAACTGGATCAAATAACCCTATTGGATTAAACTCTAATGTTGATAAAATTCCATTTCACCCATATTTTACTTTCAAAGACATTGTTGGATTCGTAATTATATTAATGTTACTAATTTTATTAGTATTAATTAATCCTTATTTATTAGGAGATCCTGATAATTTTATCCCAGCTAATCCTCTTGTTACACCAATTCATATTCAACCTGAATGATATTTTTTATTTGCTTATGCAATTTTACGATCAATTCCTAATAAATTAGGAGGTGTAATTGCACTTGTTTTATCAATTGCTATTTTAGCAATTTTACCTTTTTATCATTTAAGAAAATTCCGAGGAATTCAATTTTATCCAATTAATAAATTATTCTTTTGAATAATAGTAATAACAGTTATACTATTAACATGAATTGGAGCACGACCAGTAGAAGATCCATATGTATTAATTGGACAAATCTTAACTGTAGTTTATTTTTCTTATTATATTTTTAATCCATTAATTTTTAAATGATGAGATAATTTATTAAATTAGTTAATGAGCTTGAAATAAGCATATGTTTTGAAAACATAAGATAGAAATCAAATTTTCTATTAACTTTACTAAAAAAAATTATTTAAATTAAATAAATTAAAAAAATTTTAAACCCAATAAAAAATAATAAAAAATTTAATGAAAAAGGTAAAAAACTCTTTCAAGCTAAATATATTAATTTATCATAACGAAACCGTGGTAAAGTACCACGAACTCAAATAAATATAAAAGAAATAAATATTAACTTAAAATAAAATAAAAAAGAAAAAATATCTCTACCTAAAAATATTACACAAAATAATATTCTCATAAATAAAATTCTTGCATATTCAGCTAAAAAAATTAAAGCAAAACCTCCTCTTCTATATTCTACATTAAATCCAGAAACTAATTCTGATTCACCTTCAGCAAAATCAAAAGGAGTTCGATTAGTTTCAGCTAAAGAAATTCTAAACCAAACTAAAGCTATAGGAAATAAAATAAATAAAAATCAAATAAATTTTTGAAAATTATAAAATATTAATATATTATATCTACCAATTAAAAAAATAAAACTTAATAAAATTAATGCTAAACTTACTTCATAAGAAATAGTCTGTGCTACAGCACGTAACCCACCCAATAAAGCATAATTAGAATTAGAAGATCAACCTGCAATTATAACAGTATATACTCCCAATCTAGTACAACATAAAAAAAATAATAATCCTAAATTAAAAGAAAATAACTTTACTAATATTGGTATACATATTCAAACTAATAAAGATAAAAATAAAGAAAAAATTGGAGAAAAATAATAAGAAATATAATTAGATAAAAGAGGATAAACCTGTTCCTTAGTAAATAACTTAATTGCATCACAAAATGGTTGAGGAATTCCAACAATTCCTACCTTATTTGGACCCTTACGAATTTGAATATACCCTAAAACCTTTCGTTCTAAAAGAGTTAAAAAAGCTACTCTTACTAATACAAAAATAATTAATAATAAACTTCTAATAACAAATATAAAAATTTCAAAAAAAAACAAGTACTATTTGTGAAAAACCACATAAATAAATTCTAAATTTATTGCACTAATCTGCCAAAATAGTTTACATTATTAATATTCAATATAAAAATAATAATTTATCAAATATAAGGTCCTTTCGTACTATAATATTTTAATTAACTAAAGATAGAAACCAACCTGGCTTACGCCGGTTTGAACTCAGATCATGTAAGATTTTAAAAGTCGAACAGACTTAAAATTTAAGCGGCTACACCTAAAATTATATCTTAATCCAACATCGAGGTCGCAATATTTTTTATCGATTTGAACTCTCCAAAAAAATTACGCTGTTATCCCTAAAGTAACTTAATTTTTTAATCAATATTAATGGATCAATAATTCATAAATTAATGTTTATTTTAATTAAAAGTTAATTAAATTTTAATATCACCCCAATAAAATATAATATATTATCATATCAAAAAAAAACTTAAATTATATAATAACTTTTATATAAAGATTTATAGGGTCTTCTCGTCTTTTAATAAAATTTTAGCTTTTTTACTAAAAAATAAAATTCTATTACAAATTTTTATGAAACAGTTAATATTTCGTCCAACCATTCATACCAGCCTCCAATTAAAAGACTAATGATTATGCTACCTTTGCACAGTTAATATACTGCGGCCATTCAAAAATTTCAGTGGGCAGGCTAGACTTTTTAAATAATTCAAAAAGACATGTTTTTGTTAAACAGGCGAACATTATTTTTGCCGAATTCTTTATAAAAACTTTTCAAATAAATATTTATAAACAAAAATTATACTAATTTTATCATTATTAATTTATTAATAAAATTTTAATAAATATTTTAATACAAATTTAAAATCAAATAAATAATCAATATAATTAAATAAATTATAACACTTTTATTAATAATAACTATTTCTAAATCTATATTTATTACTATATTTATTAATTTTTAAAAATTTATTTTATAGCTTATCCCATAAAATATTAAAATTTTTTAATTAATTTATTATTCATTTAAAAAATTAATAAAAAATTTCTAAATTAAATTTATTTCTTAAAAAACTAGATACCTTTAAAAACGAATAACATTTCATTTCAAATATATTATTAAAAATAATTTTACTACATTAACTTTCATAATATATTAACTCTTTTAAAATCGAGAAAATTAATTAATTAATTTTTATTTAATAAACCCTGATACACAAGGTACAATAAATTAAATTTTCTTAAAAAATATTAATTTTTCAATTATTTCAATTTTCTTTTACAATACTATTAAACTATAATTAAATTTATTTTTTCTTTTTAAAATACTAGAACAAAAAAAAATATAAATATTTTTAATATAATAATTTTATAAAAATAAATATTAATAAATAAAAAATAATCAATTTATATTGATTTGCACAAAAATCTTTTCAATGTAAATGAAATACTTTACTAAATAAGCTTTAAATTGCATTCTAGATACACTTTCCAGTACATCTACTATGTTACGACTTATCTTATTTTAATAATAAGAGTGACGGGCGATGTGTACATATTTTAGAGCTAAAATCAAATTATTTATCTTTATAATTTTACTATCAAATCCACCTTCAATAAATTTTTCATATTTATATTCGTTTAAATAAATTTATTGTAACTCATTTCTACTTAATTATAAGCTACACCTTGATCTGATATTTTTTCTATAAAAAATTAAGAAAATTATCATTCTTATAAAATTTTCAAATAACAACGGTATATAAACTGATTACAAAAATAAGTAAGGTCCATCGTGGATTATCGATTACAGAACAAGTTCCTCTGAATAGACTAAAATACCGCCAAATTTTTTAAGTTTCAAGTCCATAACTAATACTACCTTAATTAATTTAATTACATTTTAAATAATAGGGTATCTAATCCTAGTTTATTTATAAAATTTTTAAGAATCAATTAATTTTTTGAAAAAATTTAATAAATTTAAAATTTCACCTAATAAATTTATTATTATTTTAATAAATCAATTTAACTTTAACTAAATAAATTTATTTGCATCATTCGTATAACCGCAACTGCTGGCACAAATTTTGTAAATACTATCAAATATTTCTATATCTAAATTTCTTTAATTTATAATTTTAATTACTGCGAATAAATAAATATTATTAATTATTAAAATTAATAAAAATTCACACAAATATTTACATATAAATAAAACTAAAAATAAATTTTTAAGCTAAAATAAAACTTTATAAATTAAAATTTAATTAAAATATATTATTTAATACAACAAATTATAATATAAATAATTAAAAAAAGTATTTATATTAAAATAAATAATATATGTATATATATATTAAATAAAATTACAAAATTAATAACATTTATATGTAAATTTTTATGTAAAATTAATTAAAAACCTTTTAATTCTATATAATTAACTATATTATTAATTATAATTTTAAAATTATAACATAAATTATTTTTATATATTAAATAATAATAATTCAAATTAACTTCATAAATAACTTATAATAAATAATAATTTATTTATATACACATACATATATATATATATATATATTAATAACTTAATTAATAAAATATAAAATATAATAAATTTATAAATATTAAAAATTTGGTAATTCATCACCAAATACAAATAATATCCCCTAATATTATTTATTAAAATTTTAAAATTAATAAATAAAATTTAAATTATTTTTTATATATTTATTAATAACTCAAATTAGTTTAATAAAAATATAAAATATAATAAATTTATAAATATTAAAAATTTGGTAATTCATCACTAAACACAAATAATATCCCCTAATATTATTTATTAAAATTTTAAAATTAATAAATAAAATTTAAATTATTTTTTATATATTTATTAATAACTCAAATTAGTTTAATAAAAATATAAAATATAATAATAATAACTCAAATTAGTTTAATAAAAATATAAAATATAATAAATTTATAAATATTAAAAATTTGGTAATTCATCACTAAACACAAATAATATCCCCTAATATTATTTATTAAAATTTTAAAATTAATAAATAAAATTTAAATTATTTTTTATATATTTATTAATAACTCAAATTAGTTTAATAAAAATATAAAATATAATAAATTTATAAATATTAAAAATTTGGTAATTCATCACTAAACACAAATAATATCCCCTAATATTATTTATTAAAATTTTAAAATTAATAAATAAAATTTAAATCATTTTTTATATATTTGTTAATAACTCAAATTAGTTTAATAAATATATAAAACATAATATTATAATTAATTTTTAATTAAATTTTATTTATTTATTAAAATTATAATTAAATAAATAATTATCTGTATTTAATTAATTAAATAATTTAAATTAGTATTATAATTTTAAAAATTTTTGAAATAAAAATTTCAAAAATTATAGTTAAATTTACACCTAAATTAAAAATTTAAAAAATGCAAAAATTTATCGCCAAAAATCAAAAATTTGAAGGGGTCTGATAAAAATACATGGAGTTTTTTTTTTTTTTTTTTTTAAAAATCAGAGATTTTGAGGTAGTCAATGAAATCGATATTGACCCTTACAAAAAAAGATTTTTGATAGATATATAAGATTAAATTAATAGATATCTATTAATATATAAATATTTAATTAATTAATATATATCTATTAATTATGATTTTAAAAAAAAAATTTCAAAAATTATAGTGAAGTAGTATTGATTATTAAATTTGTTATTAACTAATATCCTTATATTAGAATAAATATATAAATTATATTTAAATATTTATTAATTTATAAATATTTATAAATATAAATAATTTATAAATTATAAATTATTTATATCTATAAATAATTTATAAACTAAATTAATATATATATATATATACTAATTTTAATTATCAAAATAAAAATAAATTATTACTATATTTTATTTTTATCTTTTAAATCAATGTATAAAAAAAAAAAAAAAAAAAAATTACAAAATTAATAACATTTATATGTAAATTTTTATATAGAATTTTATCTAATTTTAATAATTTTAGTGATT